TTGAAAAAACCACTTACTTATTTGAATCCTTGTTATGGAGTCTAGAAAATGGCTGTCCCCTGATTAACTTATACCTAAGAACTTACTAAAAATTTTACCTTTTTCTCCTATAGGTATACCTATACAAAAATATGTCGAATCCTTTCAGAAGCATGAACTAAAAAAAAATTTTTAGTATCTAAACAAAATCGAACCATGCCGTTCGGAAGTGATTCAGAAAGAAAACTTTCATTAATTCATTTTTTCTTTAATTTCATTCGAAGTAAAACATCCGAAACTTTTTTGAACAGGGGTGGTATTACACAACCCCCTTTTTTTCACAAATCGTAAGTTCCAGATATGTAATTTTTATATTAGAAGGATTACCATATATAACACAAAATTTCTCCGCCGATTCTTTTTAGTCGAGCTTCTCGGTCTGTCATTATACCTTGAGAAGTCGAAAGGATTACAATTCCTATTCCGCCTAAAATTCGTGGAATTCGTTGAGAGTTAGAATAGATTCGTAGACCCGGCCGACTTATTCTCTTTAAATTTAAAATCGTTTTATAGGATTCTTTCTTATTTCGTCTGTGTCTTAGGGTTAAAATCAAAAAATATTGGTTGCTTTCGCGATGTTTCCTTACGTTTTCGATAAAACCCTCTCGTAAAAGGATTTTAACAATACTTTCGGTGATGTTAGTCGATCCTATCCGAACCGTTCCTTTTCTATTCATGTCAGCATTTCGTATAGAGGTTATTATATCAGCAATAGTGTCTTTCCCCATGATAAGTTAAAATTCCTTATTGTTCTATAATTTTGATATAATCAACATGTTCTTTTTCTTTTATTTATATATAGATATAGACGAATTATATATTAATATATGAATTAAATTCTTAATATTTTATTATTAAGGGTATATGCGTGATACACAATCTATTAATTAATTTTATTTCAATACCAGTTTTTTTAATCCTATACTAAACTATCGATATTTAGATCTTATAATACCTCAGGAGCTAATGAAACTATTTTAGTAAAGTTTAATTGTCTCAATTCCCGTGGGATCGCCCCAAAAACTCGAGTTCCTTTTGGATTTCCTTCTTGATCAATGACAACTGCGGCATTGTCATCATATCGTATTATCGTCCCATTATTACGTTTGAGTTCTTTACAAGTACGTACAATTACAGCTCTAATCACTTCTGATCTTTCTAGAGGAGTATTTGGTATTGCTTCTTTGATTACAGCAACAATAACGTCACCAATATGAGCATATCGGCGATTACTAGCTCCTATTATTCGAATACACATCAATTCTCGAGCCCCGCTGTTGTCTGCTACATTCAAATAGGTTTGTGGTTGAATCATATCATTTTTTTTGTATCTCTTCTTTTAATGCAAAGGACGAAGTAAAAAAATATTGTTTGTCAAAAAAATAAAATTGATAATCTTTTTATCCTTAAATGTTATTTAGCTTTTTCATTCTATATTCCTATTCAGAAATAATGAATTGGGTTTTTATAGGCATTTTTGATGCCGCTATTGAAATAGCTTTTCTGGCTATATTTTCGGGTACACCACCCATTTCATAAAGGATTTTACCTGGTTTAACCACAGCTACCCAATACTCGGGGGATCCTTTCCCAGAACCCATACGCGTTTCCGCAGGTCTTACTGTAACTGGTTTGTCTGGAAATATACGTACCCAAATTTTTCCACCACGTCGTACATTTCGTGTCATTGCTCGTCGCCCTGCTTCTATTTGTCTAGATGTGATCCAAGCGGGTTCAAGTGTTTGAAGAGCATATCTGCCAAAACAAATACGATTCCCACGAGAAGATATTCCTTTTAGTCTTCCTCGATGTTGTTTACGAAATCTGGTTCTTTTTGGGTTATAGTTGATGGTTCTAAATTAGAAATTCCATCTCTACTACAGAACTGAACGTGAGAGTTTCTTCTCATCCAGCTCCTCGCGAATAAAAGGAATAAAAAAGCTTGTATTAAGATATAGATGTAGTTAATGATTAATTCTATTAATCATGGTATTAAATTTCATCTGATCTCTTCTAAATTTGTGTATGTCTTTTTCGAAATCGAATCCAAGATGAATTCTATTTATTTAAAAATAACGTAATATCATCATCTCGAATGTCGTTTTTATTAGCGTTAGAATATTCTAACAAATCCTTATTTTCTTTTATCTTTTTAAATTTTTTTTCGTATTTTATTACTTTTATTAAAAAAAAAAAGATTCGCTGGCGAATATTTACTCTTTCAATATCTATATTAAGTTTGATGTTTATCCCAGGAGATCTCTGAATAAAAATAAGACTAGATAATAAAGTTTCTGGTTTATTCCGCCATCCTGTCCAATGAATTACTAAGATTTGTTTTTCAATAGAATCCTCTATATTCATGGGTTCCGTCGTTCCCATCGCTTCTTGATTAATCATTAGGCCCGAATTCTACAATGGAGCTCTTATATGAAATTGGGAATTTCATTTTTTAATTTGT